AAGAAACCTTTCCTTTGATTAATAATAAGAAAATTAGAACTCCATAGATTTCTGGATTCGCTTATTATTCCCTAATCTCAAAAAGAGATAAAAAAATGGGCGATTATGTGATTAGTTGGTATACAAAATAGAATCTAGAATTCGGTTGAATCAAAATAATTTATTTTATTAAAGTTCTATTTCTGTCAGAGGGCAATATGAATGTTCTATCATCTTCCATCACCACACTAAAAGTCTTATACGATATATCCGGTGTGGAAGTAGGCCAACATCTCTATTGGCAAATAGGGGGGTTACAAGTCCATGCCCAAGTACTTATTACTTCTTGGGTTGTAATTGCTATCTTATTAGGTTCTGCCACTCTAGCTGTTCGGAATCCACAAACCATTCCGACTGATGGTCAGAATTTCTTCGAATATGTTCTTGAATTCATTCGCGACGTGAGCAAAACTCAGATTGGAGAAGAATACGTTACTTGGGTTCCCTTTATTGGAACGCTCTTTCTATTTATATTTGTTTCTAATTGGTCAGGGGCTCTTTTACCTTGGAAAATCATAGAGTTACCTCATGGGGAGTTAGCCGCACCCACAAATGATATAAATACTACGGTTGCTTTAGCTTTACTCACGTCATTGGCATATTTTTATGCGGGTCTTAGTAAAAAAGGATTAGGTTATTTCGGTAAATACATTCAACCAACCCCAATCCTTTTACCCATTAACATCTTAGAAGATTTCACAAAACCTTTATCACTTAGTTTTAGACTTTTCGGGAATATATTAGCTGATGAATTAGTAGTTGTTGTTCTTGTTTCTTTAGTACCTTTAGTAGTTCCTATACCGGTTATGTTTCTTGGATTATTTACAAGTGGTATTCAAGCTCTTATTTTTGCAACTTTAGCTGCGGCTTATATAGGAGAATCTATGGAGGGTCATCATTGACTAGTTTTGAACTATGTTTTTGCTTAGCTTAGCCCAAGTCAATGTATGCCTGTCTCAAGATACTATACTTAAGAAAAATAAACATCCAAAGTATGGTATATTACGAGCTAGAATCTAGAGTAATCGCAAATAAAGATTATGATATGAGCGAATTGTTGGAAAAATGGGAAAAAGATCTTTTTCCCATTTTTCTGGTTTGGCCCTTTTATCTTTACCTTCCTCAATTAATATTCTAGATTGTTCAGCCAATTTCAATAGTAAATCTAAATATTAATGATTTCGATTTTCGATGTTGTATCCCATGTGCTGAGAACTAAAAGGGAAAAAAAGGTTTACAAAAACTTAGAGTCCTAAAAAAGTTTTTGTTAGGAGAGGGGTTCAATTAGATATATGGAATCTAATGGCTCTAAATGGCTCTAAGCGAACTTTTGTGGATGTTTCAAAGCAAATTTATAGAATCCGATTGAATCTAAGATACGAATCGTTGGTTTACATTATGTAACAAAGGCATGTATATGTGATAATTGACTAGTTATATATGAACTCGCGATATATATAATATATAATTTGCCCTACTCCGGACCTGGCTTTCAAATAGAAGTCTTTTCCTTTAGTCTGGTCTATGGCTGTGAATTGAATGAATAAGAATAAGGAGATTAAATTGAAATAAAGACAAATAACGACGAACTCAAAGAATGATTCGGAATAGTTAAGTCCTAATTCTTGGTTGTATCATTAACCATTTTTTTTTATTTTTTGCGAGGAACTTCTCATGAATCCATTGATTTCTGCCGCTTCCGTTATTGCTGCTGGATTGGCCGTAGGGCTTGCTTCTATTGGACCTGGAGTTGGTCAAGGTACTGCTGCGGGTCAAGCTGTAGAAGGTATTGCGAGACAGCCCGAGGCGGAGGGAAAAATACGAGGTACTTTATTACTTAGTCTAGCTTTTATGGAAGCTTTAACAATTTATGGGCTGGTTGTAGCATTAGCGCTTTTATTTGCGAATCCTTTTGTTTAGTTTAACCTAAAAATACTATAAGTATTTTTTAACTGCCACTTGCCCTTTAAAATTATAGCAAGATTTCACTCCTACAATTCTTCGTTGAGACAATAACTCTGGGAAGGACTGATGTGAGATTTGAGATATAGCCTGATACCTAATTATAACCTAATTCTAATTAAGTATAATTCTTATTGGGAATTTCAATTGCAAAAAAAAAAAAGAGGGCGGGACGTGATACAAAAAGAACTCTGTTCTATTTTTTTAGTCTATCTATAAGGGGAGATCATATGAAAAATGTAACTGATTCTTTCCTTTCCTTGGGTCACTGGCCATCCGCCGGGAGTTTAAGATTTAATACCGATATTTTAGCAACAAATCTAATAAATCTAAGTGTAGTGCTCGGTGTATTGATCTTTTTTGGAAAGGGAGTGTGTGCGAGTTGTTTATTTCAAAAATAGGCTGGATCCAACCAGATGCACTTTGTTCGTTTTTGTTCGTTAGAACTAAGAAATAAAGGTGCATAATCCCGCGAATTACTTCTGAATAAATTAATAAA